TACTTTCTATACTAATAGAACTTTCCTCTATTTATTTTAGTATCTCATAAAAATTGAAAATTTTTATAATAAGTTCTAGTTAATCAATAAAATTCCCCCTTTTGTCCACTACTTCTTCTTATACTTCTATTATTTTATTTCGGAATAAATCGAAAAAAGTTCTGATACATCTGGAAAAAGTGAAAGCAAGACTAGGAATCTTTGAAGAACAGGATCAAGAATCATTACTCTTTCGACACAAGGAAGGGGTTTAGAAAATTCCCTTTCTTGTGTCGAAGACTAGGAAGACGAGTAATCTCTTCTAGAATTATTTGTTTTCCACATTTATCCCTTTATTACCCGATTACTTCTGTGTAGTATCTAATCCAATTGGATTCTATTTAGAATCTAAAACTATTGATACGTTTTATGAGATTGAAATCTGGCAATAGTAACATAGCCACATCACCCCAATTTGGATAAAAAAACAAAGAAAGAGGGGGAAAGTCAAATAGTCTTCTTTAAAATATACATACTATGACTAGCAATGCGGTAGAAGAAATTCCCAGCATCTCGTAGAAAAAAAGTATAAACAAGAAAAGTCGATAAATCCGCAAGTCTAGAAATTCATTTCGGCCAATTGAACCTTCTCGAACTGTTTCTTTTTAAGAACCAAAAAGATTTGTGCCAAAATAACAGATGCCAAGAAGAACAAAAGGCCTTGGACACGTAATGGATCTTGAAGTACTATTTCTGCATCTCCCTGACCAAATCCACCCACATTAGGATTACTCGTTAATGGTTGATCCAATTTGATGGATTCGCCCTCTGAAACAAGAAGTTCTGGTCCTGGCGGGATCATATCAACCACTTGACGTCCATCCGTATCTGTTATGGTTATTTCATATCCCCCCTTTTCTTTTCGTATTATTTTGCTTACTATACCTGCTGCTGTAGCATTATAAACTGTATTGTTACTCTTGCTCCCGTCGGGATAAATCTGACCCCTTCCCCTGTTCCCGCCTACGTATATAGGATATTTTAAGAAGTGAACATCTTTCTTAGTAGCGGGGTCGGGGGAAAGAATAGGAAAGGTTATTTCACTATATTTCTGACCGGGGACAGGTCCTATCACAAGAATATTTTTTTTATTGGGGCGATAGCTCTGAAAAGACAAATTGCCTATCTTTTCTTTAATCTCGGGAGAAATACGATCGGGGGGAGCTAATTCAAACCCCTCCGGTAAAATAAGAACAGCCCCTACATTCAAACCCCCTTTTTTACCATTAGCAAGAACTTGTTTCAGTTGCATATCATAAGGAATTCGAACAACTGCTTCAAATACAGTATCAGGAAGTACCGCCTGTGGAACCTCAATATCTACGGGCTTATTAGCTAAATGGCAATTGGCACATACAATACGCCCAGTCGCTTCTCGTGGATTTTCATAACCCTGTTGTGCAAAAATGGGATATGCATTTGAAACGGCTGTCCGAGTTATGATATATATCATGAGCGATACGGAAATAGATCGAGTAATCTGTTCCTTTATCCAAGAAAAAGTATTTCTAGTTTCCATGGTCCAATCGTTGATCCCAAAATTTCTACAATAAGTGGGGTAAGTCCCTAGTATAGTTCCCTATCCACGATTCTGCTAGTTACTGGAATAAATTTAATGGAATAATATTTTATTGGAATAATATAGGATGAATCCCCCAGATGGGTGGATGTAAGTACGATTTTCAATGCTTTGTTTATGTACAACTACAAAGTAACAAACCTTCTAATTTAATTGGATTAGATTAATATCAGTGGGTCCTTTATCAGTCATTCATTGAATGATAAATAACTACAAGTGAAGGAGATACGCGATTTAAATAGCGGAAAATCCAATATTTAAAAATTGTATCAAGAATGACTGGAAAAGTGGAAACAAGACCAGATATAATTTGATCATTATGAACAAATCCAAAATCTTTGTAGACAGAGCCAACCATTAGTTCCCAACCGTGGGGTGAATGGAATCCGATACATAAATCCGTTAATAAAAGAATAGAAAAAGCTTTGACTGTGTCGCTTAAGTTATATAGGAATTCCTGGGCCCAAGAGTTAATAATAACAAGTTCTTCATTACCCAAAATAGAATAACTGCTTAGAATAACAAAACAGATTATATTTGTCGAGAAGTGCAAAATCGTATGGATCCGATCCTCATTGTGTAGCTTGATTAATTGGATCGTTTCTTTTTGGATTCCTATACGAAGTTTTTGTAGATGTGTCTCCGAGTATTCCTGGATCATTTCGTCCAAGACGAGGAGTTCCTCTAATTCTATGAATTTTTCTAGAATACTCTTTTCTTGAATATCATTCAAAAAAATTTCGGATTGGCCAGCATTCCACCAATTAGTAACCCAAGATTCCATACTTTTATTAAATGAGAGAGAAAGCCACCAGGGCAAAAATACTATAGATACAAGATAGAAAAGGGGAGTGAATGCTTTCTTTTTTGCCATTTTTTCATCTGTGAATTGTTAATCAACCCACTTCATTCGTCGACTCTATGCAATCGAATATTTATTTCACGCATAAGTTCTATACAAAGTATGAAACCTATAAATCGATTTTCTTTGTGGTTATTGAATCTAGAAAGAATAGAGAAATCAACTAAGAAGCCACTTCGACTGAAGAAATACTAAAAAAATATCGTTTCCCGATATCTCAATCGGTCAACAATTGTCTCCTTTCGATGAATGATCGAAAGAACCACTTTAAATTAATATTAGTTAAATTTTGAGACGAAAGAACTCCCTTTCTATCAAAATATCCAATATTTCAAAATAAATTCACTGATTACCCACAGTCAGGAATAGAATAATTGAGGGAAAGAGATTGCGATAATCAAAGTGGCAAAACAAGACAGAAATTGGCTAGTTATCATTATTAAGAAATCGAATTGTTATTTTTGTATTGTTCATTAAGGAACACAAAAGAAAGGAAAAAAAGAAACGTCGATTGACAAAAAAAAGAATTTACAAGATAGGATTTATCTGGATCGAAAGTATCAATTCCAACAAATATTGAAATTTACAAGAAGATCAATTTTTTATACCGAAATGGTTTGATATATGAGATGAATCTATTATTTCGATTTGTTACTTGTTTGAATTGAGTTGCGTGGATTTTCATACGTATAAAAACCACAAAAAGAGTTTCGTTTTATGGTTGTTCCGCCTGCTTTGGCTCGAATGAACCCTCTGATGAAATTTCATACTTAGGTTATGTTATAGAAAAAAGAGGATTCTTGCTTTTTCCCTCCTGCTGAGAAAGCGTCTATTTTCCCCGCATTTCTCAAAATACTTCAATTGGTACACGCAAGAAATAGGCCAATTCAGCAGCTTTTTGTTCCATTTCTCGTGGAGTCAAATTCTCATCAGTACGAGTTAAGGGAATGGCCCCCTGGCCTCGGATGTCCATATAAAGGACACGACGAGCATAAATACCCTCTTTAACTTCTATTCGAATGGACTGAATATCTTTTATAAGGAATCGGAGGAATATGCGACGATTTTTTCCAGGAAATCCCCAACGAAAAATACACACTATGCCTTCCTTTCTATCGAATCGATCATAACCACTGCCTACATTCCAGGAAATTGTGCACCACAAATAGGAGCTAATAAAGAGACCCGCGATTCCGTAGAAAGACATCACGATCCCTTGTGGAAAAAAAACGATTTGCTGAGACGGAAAAAAAGATATCAAATTTCTACCAAGATAACTGGAAGTTCCAACCAATAAGAATCCTAATGAACCTAAAAAAAGGATAAGGGCCCAGCAGAAATTACTTATTTTTCGAGACCCCGTTATAAGTTCTATCCATATATGTTCTGATCGCCAACTCATACTTGATCCGATTACATTTTATTGGAATTGAGAGAATACCTCAAATTAATTTGACTTTAGTTTTTTGTTTACGAAGTAACTATCATCAACTAGCACTAGTTTGATGTGAACCTTTAGGAGTAATTCATCAAATTGGTTAGATCTAAAATAATAACATACCCTTCAATATGATCCCACTATACATATAGATCCGCGGACTAGCCATCCAGTGATCCTGATCCATTTGAAAACAGCTAGAATTCATTTACCCATATATCATGTTTCTGCAAACATAAGAGTTCTTTCCTTTATGTTCGGCAAAAATCACATGTTATACCATATTCCACTAAATAGATATCTGTGTTATGATACAAATCTAAGTTTTGAAAAAAATGGAAGAGATTGGGTCCCATCGGATCTAAACAATCTTATTTTTTTGAACATGAAGAGATAAAGAAGCCATTGCAATTGCCGGAAATACTAGGCCTACTAAAGGCACAAAAATAGAGGGAAAGCTGAAAGTTGTCATAGAATGGGTGCCTCGATTTATTATTTGTACCTGTTATTATTATTTATAAATAAAGATATCTTATAATAATTATAATTAAGAATTTGAATTCTTATGAATTATATTATTAATTCAATGTGAAATTCTTAGTATAGATTTAAGTATCTATATATCTATATTTAGATATCTAATTATCTAATTAAATATCTAAATAGAATATATAGAATAAACGCAAGGAATGTAGAACTAAATAAATGAACTTATTCATCTTTCGAATCTTTCTACACGAAAGATATGTATGATAATCTACCTTTTTCTTTTTCTTGATTTCTTTATCTTTATATTCTTGTCTTCTAATTTAATAAAAAAAGAGTTTCTTACAGATTATCGAAAGATTCGTTAGAATCCGAACCAACAGGGATTTTTAGCTAAAACGGGATTTTCGGGAAATGGAAATAGAGAAAAAGAAAAAACTCTCTATTTTTTATATTTGAATTATATACGTAAGATAAGAAGAAGAAATTCGTTTTGTTTGCCTAATTTGAAGAATTGACTCTTTTTTTTGATAGAGACTTCTTAATTAGTAATCAGAAATATAGGTAAAAAAAAAATTATCCGCAACTTTTGATTCTTTCTACAATTAGATCTTATATCACCAAAGAAAATTCCATTCTTATTTCTTTTGATTCCGATAAACTAACTACCCGTTTGTTATAAATAACAAATAATTGAACTTAGTGCTCTATTGAATTTTGATTCAAAGGAAAGAAAGCGTGGAACTTAAATAACTCACTCAGAACGCTTTTTAAAAGATTACGTGGTACGATTAGGTCGAATAAACCCTTCTGGAATAAATATTCAGCCGCTTGCGAACCTTCGGGTACTGTTTTATTCAATGTTTGTTCAATTACTCTTTTACCCGCAAATGCAATGTAGGCATTGGGTTCGGCAATAATGATATCACCCAACATACCAAAACTAGCTGTCACTCCACCAGTAGTAGGAGATGTAAGGATTGATACATAAAATAATTTTTTATTTGATTGATAATCATATAAAGCAGACGAAATTTTAGCCATTTGCATCAAGCTCAAACTTCCTTCTTGCATGCGTGCCCCCCCGGAAGCACATACTATAATAAGAGGTAGAAACTTATTGGTAGCGTACTCAATCAAACGGGTGATTTTTTCCCCGACTACGGATCCCATACTACCCCCCATAAACTGAAAATCCATAACCCCAACTGCTACGGGAATGCCGTTTAGTTGGCCTATGCCTGTTTGAACAGCCTCAGTTAATCCTGTCTTCCTTTGATAAGAATCAATACGATCTTTATAGGGTTCCTCCTCCGAATGAAATTCAATGGGATCCAGAGAAACCATGTTTTCATCCATAGGATCCCAAGTGCCAGGATCGATCGAAAGTTCGATTCTATCTGAACTACTCATTTTCAAATGATATCCACATTGTTCACAAATATTCATTTTTGATTTCAAAAATTTCTTATAATTTAATCCATAACAACTTTCGCATTGAACCCACAAATGCCTATATTTTTGAGTTACATCGAGATCATTCGAACTTTCTCTTATAGTTAAATCACTAACCTTCGCGTGGGTTCGTATACCCGAACCCTCGCTTTCACTATTATTTCTACTTTCACCACAAACGGAACTATAAATGTAACTATCACTGTAATTATCACTCCCACTTACAACGGAAGTATCAATCCAGATTTGAGACTGAAGATAACTGTCAATGCAACTATTAATATGATTATTCCAACTATATTGAGTATCATACATGTAACGATTATAGTAGGTATCTTCACTCGTAGATCCATTATTTAGATAACTAGAATTCCGATAACTATAAAAAGAACTTTCCAGTTCACTCAGAAAAGAATAATTGTTGTCAATCTCAAAAATTTGATTTTCAATATCAAAATATATGGAATAACTCTCTCCATTACTATCCTTAACTAAAAAAGTGTCATCAGGGATGAAATTCCGAATGTCTTTGACAACTAATAAATCATCAATCTTACTGTAACTAGAATCGTCACGACCCCCCCAACTCTGAGTGTTTTTAGTCGTATCGTTTATATTCGGACCCTCACTTTCACTGGTATTTTCAATAGGACCAAGACTGTCCATTGATTTATTTAGCCCACACCGGCATTCGAACTCCTTCTTAAACAACATCGAATTAAACCACCATCTTTCCATAGAGTTTTCTTGCCTCCTATTTGCATGAAAATACAATAGATGAATAGTCATTCGATCCAAAATTCTTTATTTGAATATCTTATTTCCTATCAGAATAAACATAGAAACCCAATCACTAGAATTATTTAGTAACTAATAAATAAGGTAAGGAGTTTGAGTATTGAAAAAAATTCTTTTTTTGTTTTGTGGAAATCGGGGGTAATACTTCACTATATATGAATATGATATATGATTATGATGGAACCCCCTTTCATTATAAATATAATGATAAAGAGCGCTTTCTCCTATGTCGTGTCAAATTCACATCGACAAAAAAAAAGAAATATTTGTTTTCTTCTATAAATCATTTTTTCGTAAAATCTCGTCTAAGAACTAACTAATAATAAGTAAGAATTTAAGGTTTTATTCCAACAATACGGAACGAAAAGGACAATATACAGGATGGGTAGAAGGAGGCTTGCTTCAGGGAAACTGCAGAATATAAAAGAATATACCAATCCTAAGGATCCATAGGATTAATTGTGGATCCAAGACAGCAATAGAAAGATTTGATTCTTAGATTTTGTATTTCAAGCCTCCTCTACCTTATCTAGTATTTATCTAAAATACATGCAATAGAATCTTTGTATTCGGCTCAATCCTTTTAGTAAAAGATTGGGCCGAGTTTAATTGCAATTCAATTAAGAGAACAAAAGGTAATTACGACGCCAACGGATCCAAAGTATCCACTGCTTTAAAATTAAATGTGATCTCCTTCCATACCTCACAAGCAGCAGCTAGTTCAGGACTCCATTTACTAGCCTCACGGACAATTTCATTACCCTCAGCAGCAAGATCGCGCCCTTCATTACGAGCTTGTACACATGCTTCTAGAGCTACTCGATTCGCTACAGCACCTGGCGC